TTTTTTTATATATCAATATATATACAGAATGCACAGGGGCAGGGACTTTACCTACAATCCATATATACAAGATCTAAATACAAGATAAGATCTAAGGCTAAACAACTAAATACTTCTTTTTCTTATTTGTTGGATCCATAATAAATCCTATGGATCCTTGGGATTGGTAGATTATTTTATATACCAGAGTTTCAGACCATGGCTCCCTCCAAGGGAGGGTGTCTTCTACTGATCCTGTATATTGTCTTTTTCGTTCCGTGTTCCTATGGAAACTTATATTATATATATTATACGAGAATGAATTCTTTACCAGAGGAAACAAATATTTCTACTTTCGATGAGAATTTGTACACGATATGAGACCCTTACTTATATTTTTTTCTATTTTTTATAATTGAGGAAAAGATTCCATCATTTATTTAAATCATAAATCATATAAATCATATATAATATATATTGAAATGATACCCCGGATTCCCACAACACAAAAGATAATTATTTCTTTCAATTCAATACTCATTCGTATTAGTTAACGATCAAAACGCTGGATCCATATGCTTAATTCTGATACGAAATAAAATAGTAAAATAATTATTCATCGAATGACTATTCATCTATTATATTTTCAAATAAGGCGCGGGAAGACTCTATGGAAAAGTGGTGGTTCAATTCGATGTTCTCTAACGAGGAGTTAGAGCACAAGTATAGGCTAAGTAAATCGATGGATAGTCTTGGTCCCATTAGATATACCAGTGGAAGCGAAGACTCTGTTATAAATGATATGGATAAAAACGTTTCCAGTTGGAGTGATAGTGGAAGTTGTAATTTCAGTAGTGTTGAGCATTTTTTTGATATCATAGACATTTGGAGTTTCATCTCTGACGACACTTTTTTAGTTAGGGATAGTAATGGGGACAGTTATTCTATATATTTTGATATTGAAAATCAGATTTTTGAGATTGACAATGATAGTACTTTTCTGAATGAACTAAAAAGTTCTTTTTCTAGTTATATGAGTAGTGGATCTAAAAGTCGTAATCGCTACTATTATCATTACATGTACGATACTCAATCTAGTTGGAATAATCACATTAATAGTTGCATTGATAATTATCTGCGTTTTGAAATCAGTATTGATAATTACATTTCAGGCGGGACCAATAATTACAGTGACAGTTATATTTATAGTTTCATTTGTAATGAAAGTATAAGTAATAGTGAAAGTAGGAATTCTAGTATGAGAACTAGTGTTAATAGCACTGATTCCAATATAAGAGGAAGATCTAATGATTTCGATATAAATAATAAAAAATACAGACATTTATGGGTTCAGTGCGAAAATTGTTATGGATTAAATTATAAAAAATTTTTTAAGTCAAAACTGAATATTTGTGAACAGTGTGGATATCATTTGAAAATGAGTAGTTCAGAGAGAATCGAACTTTTGATTGACCCGGGTACTTGGGATCCTCTGGATGAGAATATGGTCTCGACAGACCCCATTGAATTTCATTCAGAGGAGGAACCTTATAGAGATCGTATTGATTTTTATCAAAGAAAGACAGGTTTAACTGAAGCTGTTCAAACAGGCATAGGTCAACTAAATGGTATTCCCGTAGCAATTGGGGTCATGGATTTTCAGTTCATGGGAGGGAGTATGGGATCCGTAGTAGGCGAGAAAATCACGCGTTTGGTCGAATATGCTACTAATCAATCTCTACCTGTTATTATTGTATGTGCTTCTGGAGGAGCACGCATGCAAGAAGGAAGTTTGAGCTTGATGCAAATGGCTAAAATATCTTCTGCTTTATATAACTATCAATTAAATAAAAAGTTATTCTATGTATCAATTCTTACATCTCCTACAACCGGTGGAGTTACAGCCAGTTTTGGTATGTTGGGAGATATCATTATTGCTGAACCTAATGCCTACATTGCATTTGCGGGTAAAAGAGTAATTGAACAAACATTGAATAAGACAGTACCCGACGGTTCACAAGCGGCTGAGTATTCATTCCATAAGGGCTTATTCGATTCAATCGTACCACGTAATCTTTTAAAAGGTGTTCTGGGTGAGTTATTTCAGCTCCACGGTTTCCTTCCCTTGACTAAAAATTTTTAAAATTAAAGTACAGCACTAAATTCAGTTATTTGTAGTGAGCAGTAATTCATCATCGTGACAAAAAAAACTGATAAAAATGACGTTTGGTGACATAAATTCTGCTTGTAGTAAGAGTCAGAAGTTTTGGATAATTACTTTTCTTTTTTCCTACGGATCCAGTTTGTTTGTATTTTACCTCTATTCCTGATTAGGAATTAGAAACCCTCTATTAACAGGATAAAAGAGTTAATTTTTTCTTCCTAGGAATTTTTTTTTGAAAAAGAAGAATTTTAGAATTGTATTTGTCCTTCTTATGTCTTAATTACGTTTTAATGCTTATTAAATTTTAATGCTTCTTAGTTCTTAATTTTTAATTAAATTATTATTTTGTTTTTGTTAAATAAATTTTATTATTATTAAATTAAATAAATATAATATATAATAATTAATATTAATTTTAAATAAATTAAATAATTATAATAATTATAAACATAATCACAAACAAATACAAATAATATAAATAATATTAATATAATGTAATAGTTATATAGATTATATAGGTATAGTAATAAATATATAGTAAAATGTAACTGATGTATAATATAATTTAATGTAAATATATTAATGTATAAAAAATATAGAATAAAATATCTATGTTATGTAGTAATAGAAGTGATCTCTATATCTTCTGAAAACCCATTTTTTTACTTTTATGATGAATCCCTCTTGTATCGGATTAGTTAGAGTCGCGAACTCATAAAAACTTCTTATTATTTTAGTTTTAAAAAGAAGATAAGAATGAAAACAAGATAAGAAAGAGTTTATTAAATGGAATTATCATACATATTCATGTAGAAAGATAAAAAAATAGGTACACTTACTTAATGTAGTTTTACATTTCTTGCACTTATTAATAATATTATTTTGCATTTATTAACTACTTAATATTACTTATACTTAATATTACTTATATATATTTATATTATAATATAATAGATGGACTACTTATCATAAGATATCTTTATAAATAAGAGGTTCAAATATTAAATTGAGGCACCCATTCTATGACAGATTTCAACTTACCCTCTATTTTTGTGCCTTTAGTGGGCCTAGTATTTCCGGCAATTGCAATGGCTTCTTTATTTCTTTATGTCCAAAAAAATAAGATTGTCTAGCTGTGATGTATGGGACCAAATCTCATCAAGTTATTTCAATCAACAACACTGGATCATTATTTAGGTATCTATTTTTTTAGTGGAATGTGGTACAATATGTGGCTCCTTGCATGCAAATACAAATGAAAGAAAGAGCCGTTTTGTGTGCGTATACTTTATATCTGTATAAATGCATGTATATGCAGGTATAGCTCTGGTCAAAAGCGGATCATCGAATATTTAAAGTGGAAAGTCAATATATCTAACCAATTACTTATAATGGTTCACATCAAGTGCTAGTTGATGAGAGTTACCTCGGTAGCAGGAAAAAAAGTCAAATTCATTTGGTTTATTTTATTCTCGCAATTCCAATCGAATGCAATTGGATCTAGTATAGTATGAACTGGCGATCCGAACATATATGGATAGAACTTATAACGGGGTCTCGAAAAACAAGTAATTTTTTCTGGGCCTGTATCCTTTTTTTAGGTTCACTAGGATTCTTAGTCGTTGGAACTTCCAGTTATCTTGGTAGGGATCTGATATCCGTATTTCCATATCAGCAAATATCTTTTTTTCCACAAGGGATTGTGATGTCTTTCTATGGAATTGCGGGTCTATTCATTAGCTCCTATTTGTGGTGCACAATTTTGTGGAATGTAGGTAGTGGTTATGATCGATTCGATAGAAAAGAAGGAATAGTGTGTATTTTTCGTTGGGGATTTCCTGGAAAAAATCGTCGTATCTTTCTTCGCTTCCTTATGAGTGATATTCAGTCAATCAGAATGGAGGTTAAAGAGGGCCTTTATACTCGCCGTGTCCTTTATATGGAAGTCAGGGGCCAGGGAACTATTCCCTTGACTCGTACTGATGAGAATTTAACTCCACGAGAAATTGAACAAAAAGCTGCGGAATTAGCCTATTTCTTGCGTGTACCAATTGAAGTATTTTGAAATGAAATGGAAAATAAATACTTTCTCAGCATGAGGGAAGGAATTCAGTAATCCTCTTCTTCTTTTTTTAATACAACTGAAGTTTCTTCGGAATGCTCATTCGAGCAGAACATGTTAGATTCTATTTCTTTGTTCTGTTGATGTGGCGGTGACCCTTAGAATAAAGCAAAAGCAGGGGGACGTATATGGAACAAAACGACTAATTTCGTCTGCCAAAAATTTTTATGTGTATGGAGTTCAATTCAATTCTTTCTTTCATACTAGTAACAAGTATAATAAGTATGGATTCATCACATATACCCAAACCGGACATTTCGAAATAGAGAATTCATCTTTTCTTTTTAGTTTAGGCCCAAATTCAATTTTAGAATTGATATATTAGATACAGATAGATCTAATCTCATAAAATTTCTTTCTTTTGTCAACCAATCCTTCTTTTTATCTTTAATTTTGCTCCTTGAGAAACAAACGATTGGATCTCTCATAACCATCCAATTTATCTCTCGTTTTGTCACCTATTTCGGATTTCATCATCAATATTCTTCAGAAATATCTCCTCTTTTCTTTTCCTGGGGGTGAAACATTTCAAAATAATGGTCCCCCGTGGAGTTCTTTCGTCTCGAAATTTGAATAATATTCTTCAAGTGGTTTTTTGAGCATTCATCGAAAAGAACAAATAAGGATGCAATACAATTGGTTCTAATTTGTTCGAATGAAATATCTGAATATTTGCTTGCTTATTTTTTTTCATCCAAAACGGACCATTTCTATATTTAATTTAGATCCAAAGACTAAATAAAGGACTAAATAATTATACAAAAATTGAGAATAGATCCATAGGTTCCATACCTTGTTATAGAACTCATGCTTCAGAGAAATATCAGATAAGATAAAATTAACAAATAAAATGAAGCAGGTTTATTAACAATTAACAATTCAAAAAAAAAGAAAAGTGAAAAAAAAAAAAAGAAAGTGTTGATTTTCCTTCCATATCTTGCATCTATAGTATTTTTACCCTGGGGGGTCTCTCTCTCATTTAATAAATGTCTGGAACCTTGGGTTAATGATTGGTGGAATACCAGGCAATCCGAAACTTTCTTGAATGATATTCAAGAGAGGAACGTTCTAGAAAAATTCATAGAATTAGAACAACTATTCCTGTTGGACGAAATAATAAAGGAGTACCCCGAAACACATCTACAAAAGCTTCGTATAGGAATCCACAAGGAAACAATACAATTGGTCAAAATACATAATGAATATAATTTACATAGCATTTTGCATTTCTCGACAAATGTAATCTGTTTCGCTATTCTAAGTGGTTATTTTATTCTGAGTAATGAAAAACTTGTCATTCTTAATTCTTGGGTTCAGGAATTCTTATATAACTTAAGTGACACAATAAAAGCCTTTTCTATTCTTTTAGTCACTGATTTATGGATCGGATTCCACTCTCCACATGGTTGGGAACTAATAATTGGTTCGGTCTACAACGATTTTGGATTGGCACATAACGATCAAATTATATCCGGTCTTGTTTCCACTTTTCCAGTCATTCTAGATACAATTGTGAAATATTGGATTTTCCATTATTTAAATCGTGTATCTCCTTCACTTGTAGTCATTTATCATTCAATGAATGAATGAGAATGAAGAACTCATTTGATCTCCTGATATCAATCAAATCAGAATCTTTCTTCGTGCATAACGAAATTTAAATTTGACTTACTCTTTCTTCTACCTGTATTTAGTTTATTCAAGGTATTTGTCCTATATTCTAGTACAATTATTCCAGTACAATGACAGACTCGTGGATAGGGAACTATACTAGCTACCTACCTAATTTATTGTAGAAATTCGGGGATCGATGATTGGACCATGCAAAATCAAAATAGAAATACTTTTTCTTGGGTAAAGGAGCAGATGACTCGATTTATTTCTGTATCGATCGTGATATATGTAATAACTCAGACATCTATTTCAAATGCATATCCTATTTTTGCGCAGCAGGGTTATGAAAATCCACGAGAAGCAACTGGACGAATTGTGTGTGCCAATTGCCATTTAGCTAATAAGCCCGTGGATATTGAGGTTCCGCAATCTGTGCTTCCTGATACTGTATTTGAAGCAGTTGTTAGAATTCCTTATGATACGCAACTGAAACAAGTTCTTGCTAATGGCAAAAAAGGGGGTTTGAATGTGGGGGCTATTCTTATTTTACCCGAGGGATTCGAATTAGCCCCCCCCGATCGTATTTCCCCCGAGATGAAAGAAAAGATAGGCAATCTTTCTTTTCAGAGTTATCGTCCCACTAAAAAAAATATTCTTGTAGTAGGTCCTGTTCCTGGTCAGAAATATAGGGAAATCATCTTTCCTATTCTTTCTCCCGACCCTGCTACGAGGAAGGACGTTCACTTCTTAAAATATCCCATATACGTAGGCGGAAACAGGGGAAGGGGTCAGATTTATCCCGATGGGAGCAAGAGTAACAATACTGTCTATAATGCCACATCCGCGGGTATAGTAAGCAGAATAATACGTAAAGAAAAGGGCGGATATGAAATAACCATAACTGATCCATCGGATGGACATCAAGTGGTTGATATTATACCTCCAGGACCGGAACTTCTTGTTTCAGAGGGTGAGTCTATCAAGCTTGATCAACTATTAACAAGTAATCCCAATGTGGGGGGGTTTGGTCAGGGAGATGCCGAGATAGTGCTTCAAGATCCGTTACGCGTTCAAGGTCTTTTGTTCTTCTTAGTGTCTGTTATTCTAGCACAAATCTTTTTGGTTCTTAAAAAGAAACAGTTTGAAAAGGTTCAATTGTACGAAATGAATTTTTAGATCCAGGGATTCCTTAATACAAGTTGGTAAAAAGGAAAGGCCAAATTTTTTTTTTTTATCGATATTATTATGTAGTATGATCATAAAATAATTTGTAAAGTCCTTTGTTTGTTTTGTTTATACTGTTTTTGCTTTGATTGAGAGATGTCTAAATTTTATTACTTCTATATAATAATTCATTGTACTAGTAATGGATAATAGGTATACAAATACAATACAAAGGAGGAGAATACAAAGCGAAAGATAAATAAAAGATACAAATGCTTCTAGGAGGTATTATTAGTCTTTCTATTCTTCTATTCGACACAAGAAAAGGGAAATCCCTTTTCTTGTGTTGAGGTGTCGAGATACAAGATAATATTCTTTCTCCTGTTTGTCAAAGATAAGATACTATTTTTTTCCGGGTCTATCAGAGCTTCTTTTTTTAGATTCATAAGAAGTAGTG